AAGAATAGAATGAGCGGTATTGTCAATCATAGACAAATAAGTTACTTTCTTAACATTTTTATTATTAATGCCACTTAAAAAAATAATGGGTTGATTGAACTTTCATTTAAAATGCACTAAAAAAATTGAATTGAATTAAGTAAACAATAGAATTTATTGGATTTGGTTAGAAGATGGTACTACCAACGAGACCAAATGTTAACTCCTATTTCAAATTAACTGATCCACTTGCAATCGGACTTTCTTTTGTACATTTTCAAATTTTCACAAAAAAATTTGAAACATATTTCTTTTTTACTTTATTTCTTATCTTTATTTATTATATTATTACTTTAATTTCTTATATTATGAGAATCAATACTACGGGTCTTGGCGTTTCCACACTTGAAAAAAAAAACTTGGGGGGCATTGATCAAATCATTGGTCCGGTACTGGATGTAGCTTTTCACCCGGGCAAAATGCCAAATATTTACAATGCTCTGATAGTAAAGGGTCGAGATACTGTGGGTCAACCAATTACTGTGACTTGTGAAGTACAGCAATTATTAGGATATAATCGAGTGAGAGCTGTCGCGATGAGTGCTACAGATGGTCTAATGAGAGGAATGGAAGTGATTGACACGGGAGATCCTCTACGTGTTCCAGTTGGTAAAGCAACTCTCGGACGAATTTTCAACGTACTGGGAGAGCCCGTTGATAATTTAGGCCCTGTAGAGACTCGAACAACATCTCCTATTCATAGATCTGCGCCTGCCTTTATACAGTTAGATACTAAATTATCTATTTTTGAAACAGGAATTAAAGTTGTAGATCTTTTAGCTCCTTATCGCCGTGGCGGAAAAATCGGGCTATTCGGGGGAGCGGGAGTGGGTAAAACAGTACTCATTATGGAATTGATCAATAATATTGCTAAAGCTCATGGGGGTGTATCTGTCTTTGGCGGAGTGGGTGAACGTACTCGTGAAGGAAATGATCTTTACATGGAAATGAAAGAATCTGGAGTCATTCATGAAAAAAATATTGCAGAATCCAAGGTGGCTCTAGTCTACGGTCAGATGAACGAACCACCAGGAGCTCGTATGAGAGTTGGTTTGACTGCCCTAACTATGGCGGAATATTTCCGCGATATTAATGAACAAGACGTACTTCTATTTATTGATAATATATTCCGTTTTGTCCAAGCAGGATCCGAGGTATCCGCCTTATTGGGTAGAATGCCTTCTGCTGTGGGTTATCAACCCACTCTTAGCACCGAAATGGGTTCGTTACAAGAAAGAATTACTTCTACTAGGGAAGGGTCCATAACGTCTATTCAAGCCGTTTATGTACCTGCAGACGATTTGACCGACCCTGCTCCTGCCACAACATTTGCACATTTAGATGCAACTACCGTACTATCCAGAGGATTAGCTGCAAAAGGTATCTATCCAGCAGTCGACCCTTTGGATTCAACGTCAACTATGCTCCAACCTAGGATTGTTGGTGAAGAACATTATGAAACTTCGCAAAGAGTCAAGCAAACTTTACAACGTTACAAAGAACTTCAGGACATTATAGCTATTCTTGGGTTGGACGAATTATCCGAAGAAGACCGTTTAACCGTAGCTAGAGCGCGAAAAATTGAACGTTTCTTATCACAACCCTTTTTCGTAGCAGAAGTATTTACTGGTTCCCCAGGAAAATATGTTGGTTTAACAGAAACAATTAGAGGGTTTCAATTGATCCTTTCCGGAGAATTAGATAGTCTTCCTGAACAAGCCTTTTATTTAGTGGGTAACATAGATGAAGCTATAACGAAGGTTATAAAATAAAACGAAATGGAGAGAAAATTGAATCAATGATTACCTTACATCTTTGTGTACTGACTCCTAATCGAAGAGTTTGGGATTCAGAAGTGAAAGAAATCATTTTATCTACCAATAGTGGGCAAATTGGCGTATTACCAAACCATGCCCCTATTGCCACAGCTGTAGATATAGGCATTTTGAGAATACGACTTAATGACCAATGGTTAAAGATGGCTCTTATGGGTGGTTTTGCTAGAATAGGCAATAATGATATTACTATTTTAGTAAATAATGCAGAGAAGAGTAGTGATATTGACCCACAAGAAGCTCGGCAAACTCTCGAAATAGCGGAAGAAAAATTGAAGAAAGCCGAAGGGAAGAGACAAATTATCGAGGCAAATCTATCTCTAAGACGATTGAGGATACGAGTTGAGGCTATAATGTAATTTATCGTAACTAAACTAGTGCATTCGTCCGAATAATCAAGAAGGTTTGTTTATATACCCCTTATCTTTTTTTTTTTCTGATTGAATACAAAATCAAAAATCATAATAAAGAATAAAAAATATATGAGACAGATTCTATTCTAAACGATATAACAAAAAAAATTTCATTCAATTCTTATTTCTATACCAGATTTCTATACCATATTTTTATTTCTATTCTATTTCTTTTTATTTCTATTCTATTTCTCTATAGAAATAAGAAGTGATACCTACTATTGGATTTGAACCAATGACTCCCGCCGTATGAAAGCAGTACTCTAACCACTGAGTTAAATAGGTAATGTATCATCAAAATATACCCATCACAGATTATAAATGGAATAAATATTGTTTATAATCAATACTTAAAGTTCAGAACCATTCTATTGAAGATAAATCTTAACATTTTATATACGAGTAGTCTATGATACTAATACAAATACATCATGTGCCAGGAACCAGATTTGAACTGGTGACACGAGGATTTTCAGTCCTCTGCTCTACCAACTGAGCTATCCCGACTTTTCTAGATAGGTTTTGTCTATGTCAATGAAAAGTATCGATCATTTATTACAAAGTATTATTTTATCCCTGGTTTTTAGATAAAAAAAACGGAGTGATCTCAAGTCAAAATCCATTTGACAAAACTTGTTTTCAAAAAATTAAATCTATTTTATAAATAGAATTAGAGAATGAATGACTAAATAACGAATTTTGGACGAATCTCTAACAAAAAAAGAATAAAACTAATAAATCGTTAGTTAGCGAATCAAATTCAATGGGATTTTTGTGGGGATAGAGGGACTTGAACCCTCAAGATTTCTAAAATCAACGGATTTTCCTCTTACTATAAATTTCATTTTTATCGATATTCTATATTCTATGTAGAATGGGACTCTATCTTTATTCTTTTACGAAGAATCAATCAATTTGAGACTATGGATTATTGATTTAGTGGAATCAATGACAATGAAATTATTCTACATATTAGTAGATTAGTAGAATTGATTCACTTTTTTTTTTTATTTTTCATCAAAATAAATATTCAAGTCGTCATTCATCATTTTTTTATACATGTGATACCTATTGATTTATTTCTGGAGTTTCTGGAGTTTTGATGATGGAATAATTTTTATTGATTCTACCAGCCAAATACCGTCAACTCTATTTTTTAGAACATCTTCCATTGAGTCTCTGTACCTATCCTTTTTTTATTGTTGTTTGCTTGGATAAGCTCCCGTTTTTTTTTCAGAAATCAGGATTTGGCTCAGGATTGCCTATTTTTATTAATTCCAGGGTTTCCCTGAATTTGAAAGTGATCACTTCGTAGGTTTCCATACCAAGGCTCAATCCAATTTAAGTCCGTAGCGTCTACCAATTTCGCCATATCCCCTTTTTTTGAGATTTGAATCTCTGTAAAAAAGTAAAAAAAAAATATGTCATGTTCTCTTTTTCCTTTTTTATGCTGGAACGTTTGAATTCTTTATTTTTATTTTTTTATTTATAGTAATTACCGACCGTTTCCGTTCCTCCTATTTTTTTTTTCATTTTGTAATAAAAAAACTCTAACAGTCGATTTTTTTGTCTTATTCGCTTACCTTTCCGAATAAAATCATATGTTTTTCATTTCTATGGATTGCATCTTTCATTTTTATTATTCTTTTAGGTCAGTCTCTTTATCACTAATCAAATTGATAAATATTTTTTTTTAGCAACGAATAAACGAATATCAATATAATATATAAATAATATAATATATATAATATATAAATATAATATAATTAAGTTAAGTATAGTACAGTCTTTTATTTTAAGTAGAAGAATGTAGAAATGCCAAATACATTTTGAACTTTTAATTATACATTTATAATTATGTGATAGGAATGATAGGAAATTGTATTCTATTATCAATTTTATTCTATTATAATTGATATTCTGTAAGCCCGCTTAGCTCAGAGGTTAGAGCATCGCATTTGTAATGCGATGGTCATCGGTTCGATTCCGATAGCCGGCTTTTTATTTTAGATATATATTTTTTTGCTTTGTAGTACAAAACTTCCGTATCTTTTTTATGAATTTATTTTAGTTCAGTTTTAATTTCTATTAGGTTTCTTCTATAAATAATATGAAAAATGAAATATCAAAAAAAAAAAGAAAGAATAAATATAATAAATATAAATCAATAATAAGGAGTCTTTATGTCACGTTACAGAGGGCCTCGTTTCAAAAAAATACGCCGTCTCGGGGCTTTACCGGGACTAACTAATAAAAGGCCTAGGTCTGGAAGTGATGTTAGAAACCAATCACGCTCTGGGAAAAAAAAATCTCAGTATCGTATTCGTTTAGAAGAAAAACAAAAATTGCGGTTTCATTATTGTCTTACAGAACGACAATTACTGAAATACGTTCGTATCGCCAGAAAAGCAAAAGGGTCCACGGGTCAGATTTTACTACAACTACTTGAAATGCGTTTGGATAACATCCTTTTTCGATTGGGTATGACTTTGACTATATCTGAAGCCCGCCAATTGATTAACCATAGACATATTTTAGTTAATGAACGTATTGTGGATATACCAAGTTATCGCTGCAAACCCCAAGAAATGATTACGGCAAGGAATAAAAAAAAATCTAAAGTTCTAATTCAAAAGAATGTGGATTCATCCTCCCATGAGGAATTGCCAAAACATTTGACTCTTCACCCATTACAATATAAAGGATTCGTCAATCAAATCATAGATAGTCAATGGGTAGGTTTGAAAATAAATGAATTGCTAGTCGTAGAATATTATTCCCGTCAGACTTAAAACTAATGCAAAAGATATACAAAAGGTTCGAGGATATTTCCCTTTTTTTACTTTCACCGGAATAATAATAAGAAATGGTAGGTAAATAGTTAGCCCATTATTTTTTTTTTATTCATATTTCATGAATCGGTGGGTTTTTTCTTGATTCCTTGTCCATTCTTTCTATTTCTGTACCATAGAAATTTGGAATTAGGTAAAATATATCAAATATATATAAAATATATCAAATATATATCATATATATCATATATAAACCGGCTTCTTTTTTTTTTATACATTTTTTCGGTCAGTCAAATTGAATTAGGTGATGAGAGAGTCCGGAAAGAGAGGGATTCGAACCCTCGGTAAACAAAAGCCTACATAGCAGTTCCAATGCTACGCCTTTAACCACTCGGCCATCTCTCCAAAAAGAAAAGATTAGTACCCAGAACCTAAATGAATAGCGAGTGATTCATGATTCATATTATCAAATAAATATTTTTCCTTCAAGGGGAGAGACTCAATTGTATTGTGGTAAACCGTAAGATATTTTTTTTACTTATTCATCCGTTTTAGAATGATAACACACAATAAACCGACTGATATTTGAGTCATCATTTCATCTATCTATTTTTTTTGTAGAACGAAGGGGTTGAGTCTTTAACTTCGAGAAAGTCGGAATTAAGATAGATCCCCATATCAAAATAAAACATTTCTATTGGATTGGATAAAAGAAAAAGAATCGGATTCAAAAAATTGATTCTTATTTATTGGAAAGAACGAATCAATTGAACAGGAGTAAGGTCATATCAGTTTTTAAAATGTCTGTTTTTATGCTATTTCGTACTGTAAAAATTCCTTTTTCTGTGGGCTCGTTTTCCTACGATAAGGAAAAGATAATATAGAATGGATGACTCCTCCTATTATGCCTCGATCGCAGATCAATGAAAATTTTATTGATAAAAGCTTTTCAATTGTAGCCAATATCTTATTACGAATGACTCCGACAACTTCAAGAGAAAAGGAAGCATTTTCCTATTACAGAGATGGTGTGATTTGATTATTTCTTTTTTTTTCTTTTTTTTTTTTACTGGTCTCTCTCATCAGTCTTACGAGAAGGACTACTCAGGATAGAAAAAAATGAATAAATCTACGCTTTTAGAAGGTGAAGTTTGGAAATCGAACAATTACTTCTTTCGTGTATACCCCGAGTTAATGCAGCCTCAGATGCTTTCATTTGCGATTATAGTATTAAGCAAAAGGTTACATATTTACATATTGAGAAGAAGAGGTTCTTTCTGTATGACTGTATGACAGGTCAATCTCCTATTCCAATCAACAATACAAATGGTAGCATAAGTAAAAATAAGTACTAAACACGTCAGAATCAACAACACGAAAACTTTGTTATAAAGAATCCTAATCATGATTAGATACGGGAGGGGGGTTCACAAGAATGGTTGGGACAACAAATATCCATCTCGTTCGTACTTTATTTGGATACCAGTATAACCATCGAAGAATGTTGAAGTGATTCATTCCTGGAAATAAAAGGGCGTTGAGAACAAAGAAATTGTTGGACTTCATTTTTACATTTTTATCCATCTAGTACACAAGAACTTGATCTTAAGAATCATAAGAAGGTTCCTTACAGGAGGGCTGGCTAGATATTTCTTGTAAAAAAACTAGCCCCGCTAAGTTTATAATGATCATATTTTTTTTTTTCAATATTTTTTTTGTGGATTCCCTGTAATTCCTCATTATGAACATGAAGGGAGGAGCCGTATGAGGTGAAAATATCATGTACGGTTCTGGAACGGAGATTTTTTATCAAACAACGACCGTAACGGATGTCAGCGCAATCCGAAGGAAATTATGCGGAAGCTTTAAAAAATTATTATGAAGCTATGCGACTAGAAATTGATCCCTATGATCGAAGTTATATACTCTATAACATAGGCCTTATCCATACAAGTAACGGGGAACATACGAAAGCTTTGGAATATTATTTTCGAGCACTTGAACGAAATCCATTTTTACCCCAAGCATTTAATAATATGGCCGTGATCTGTCATTACGTGTGACTATCTTAACTATAGAATAAAAAAAAAAAAGAAAGATACAATCCGATCGTAAAAAAAAGACTAGAAAAAAAAAGGATTTCTACACTACATATAGGATCAATCGTCCGAAACAATTATTTTTATAAAATGTAGAGATGTAGGTAGTTAAAGAGAAAAAACTGCATAGAAGTTGATAAATATGAAGACATAGTATAGATACTTTCTTCTATGGATAAAAGGATCAAGAATTGATCATAATTGAAGGAAGCACCGTAAAGATCCATTTTTTTTTTTATTTTTGTCCATCCGATATAATGAACATAACTGCTAATTGATTAAAAAAAATATGAAATGATATTTAGGAATCAACTTATGTAAT